GTTAATGTAGCTTAATACAAAGCAAAGCACTGAAAATGCTTAGATGGATATTTTATCCCATAAACACAAAGGTTTGGTCCTGGCCTTATAATTAATTAGAGGTAAAATTACACATGCAAACCTCCATAAACCGGTGTAAAATCCCTTAAACATTTAATTAAACTTTAAGGAGAGGGTATCAAGCACATTAATATAGCTTAAGACACCTTGCCTAGCCACACCCCCACGGGATTCAGCAGTGATAAATATTAAGCAATAAACGAAAGTTTGACTAAGTTATACCTCTTAGGGTTGGTAAATTTCGTGCCAGCCACCGCGGTCATACGATTAACCCGAACTAATTATTTCCGGCGTAAAATGTGTTAACTATAAATAAAAAATAGAATTAAAATCCAACTTATATGTGAAAATTCATTGTTAGGACCTAAACTCAATAACGAAAGTAATTCTAATCGTTTATAATACACGACAGCTAAGACCCAAACTGGGATTAGATACCCCACTATGCTTAGCCATAAACCTAAATAATTATATAAACAAAATTATTTGCCAGAGAACTACTAGCCATAGCTTAAAACTCAAAGGACTTGGCGGTACTTTATATCCATCTAGAGGAGCCTGTTCTATAATCGATAAACCCCGCTCTACCTCACCATCTCTTGCTAATTCAGCCTATATACCGCCATCTTCAGCAAACCCTAAAAAGGCATTAAAGTAAGCACAAGAATCAAACATAAAAACGTTAGGTCAAGGTGTAGCCAATGAAATGGGAAGAAATGGGCTACATTTTCTTTTAAAAGAACATTACTATACCCTTTATGAAACTAAAGGATTAAGGAGGATTTAGTAGTAAATTAAGAATAGAGAGCTTAATTGAATTGAGCAATGAAGTACGCACACACCGCCCGTCACCCTCCTCAAATTAAATTCAACTTATTATACTTAATTCCAAGTAATTCATTTATGAGAGGAGATAAGTCGTAACAAGGTAAGCATACTGGAAAGTGTGCTTGGAATAATCATAGTGTAGCTTAATACTAAAGCATCTGGCCTACACCCAGAAGAATTCATGACTAATGAACACTCTGAACTAATTCTAGCCCTAGTATTAACTAAAATAACTATATGCATCTCATAAACTAAAACATTTATTTTACCAAAAGTATTGGAGAAAGAAATTCGCACATCTAGGAGCCATAGAGCTAGTACCGTAAGGGAAAGATGAAAGATTAATTAAAAGTATAAATAAGCAAAGATTAAACCTTGTACCTTTTGCATAATGAATTAACTAGAAAACTTCTAACTAAAAGAATTATAGCTAGATACCCCGAAACCAAACGAGCTACCTAAAAACAATTTTATGAATCAACCCGTCTATGTGGCAAAATAGTGGGAAGATTTTTAGGTAGAGGTGAAAAGCCTAACGAGCTTGGTGATAGCTGGTTACCCAAAAAATGAATTTAAGTTCAACTTTAAACTTACTAAAAAAGAATATCAAAATCAAAAAGCAAGTTTAAAATATAGCCGAAAGAGGGACAGCTCTTTTGGAATGGAAAAAACCTTTAATAGTGAATAAATAACAAAATAACTTTTAACCATTGTAGGCCTAAAAGCAGCCATCAATAAAGAAAGCGTTCAAGCTCAACATAAAATTTCAACCAATCTCACAACATAAAATAACTTCCCAAACTCAAAATTGGGTTAATCTATAATTTTATAGATGAAACACTGTTAATATGAGTAACAAGAATTCTAATTCTCCAAGCATAAGTGTATAACAACCCGGATAACCATTGTTAATTAACCAGACCATAGGCCATAACCACACAATAAACTAATACCTAAACCCACTCTGTTAATCCAACACCGGAATGCCTTAAGGAAAGATTAAAAAAGATAAAAGGAACTCGGCAAGCAAGAACCCCGCCTGTTTACCAAAAACATCACCTCTAGCATGACAAGTATTAGAGGCACTGCCTGCCCAGTGACTAAAGTTTAACGGCCGCGGTATCCTGACCGTGCAAAGGTAGCATAATCACTTGTTCCTTAATTAGGGACTAGCATGAACGGCTAAACGAGGGTTCAACTGTCTCTTATCTTTAATCAGTGAAATTGACCTTTCAGTGAAGAGGCTGAAATACAATAATAAGACGAGAAGACCCTATGGAGCTTAAATTGTATAACTTAACTATTTTAATTACTAATCTAATTGAACCAAAAACTATAGCATAAGTTATAAATTTCGGTTGGGGTGACCTCGGAGAACAAAAAATCCTCCGAATGATTATAACATAGACCAACAAGTCAAAGTAACAACAATATATCTTATTGACCCAATACTTTTTTGATCAACGGACCAAGTTACCCTAGGGATAACAGCGCAATCCTATTTAAGAGTTCATATCGACAATTAGGGTTTACGACCTCGATGTTGGATCAGGACATCCCAATGGTGTAGAAGCTATTAATGGTTCGTTTGTTCAACGATTAAAGTCCTACGTGATCTGAGTTCAGACCGGAGTAATCCAGGTCGGTTTCTATCTATTTACAATTTCTCCCAGTACGAAAGGACAAGAGAAATAGAGCCACCTTACAAATAAGCGCTCTTAAATTAATTTATGAATAAATCTAAATAAAATATATATGTACAACCTCTAACCTAGAGAAGGTTATTAGGGTGGCAGAGCCAGGTAATTGCGTAAGACTTAAAACCTTGTTTCCAGAGGTTCAAATCCTCTCCCTAATAGTGTATTTTATTAATATCCTAACACTCCTCGTCCCCATTTTAATCGCTATAGCCTTCCTAACACTAGTAGAACGTAAAATCTTAGGATATATACAACTACGAAAAGGCCCTAACATCGTAGGCCCCTATGGCATCTTACAACCATTCGCAGACGCTATAAAACTCTTTATAAAAGAGCCAATACGCCCACTAACAACCTCAATATCCCTATTTATTATTGCACCAACCCTGTCCCTCACACTAGCACTAAGTTTATGAGTTCCCCTACCAATACCTCACCCATTAATTAATTTAAACCTAGGAATCTTATTTATTCTAGCAACATCCAGCCTATCAGTTTATTCCATCCTATGGTCTGGATGAGCCTCAAACTCCAAATATTCCCTATTTGGAGCACTACGAGCCGTAGCCCAAACAATTTCCTACGAAGTAACTATAGCTATTATCCTTTTATCAGTTCTCCTGATAAGTGGATCCTATTCCCTACAAACATTCATCACAACCCAAGAACACATATGACTAATTATTCCAGCCTGACCCATAGCCATAATATGATTTATTTCTACTTTAGCAGAAACAAACCGGGCCCCTTTCGACCTAACAGAAGGAGAATCAGAACTAGTATCAGGATTTAATGTAGAATACGCAGCCGGCCCATTCGCATTATTCTTTATGGCAGAATATACTAACATTATTCTTATAAACGCCCTAACAACCATTATTTTCCTAGGCCCACTATATTATATTAACATACCAGAACTCTACTCAACTAGCTTTATAACAGAAGCTCTACTTTTATCATCAACATTTCTATGAATTCGAGCATCATACCCCCGCTTTCGTTATGACCAACTAATACATCTCCTATGAAAAAACTTTTTACCTTTAACATTAGCATTGTGTATATGACATATTTCCTTACCAATTTTCCTAGCAGGAGTACCCCCCCACATATAGAAATATGTCTGATAAAAGAGTTACTTTGATAGAGTAAATAATAGAGGTTTAAATCCTCTTATTTCTAGGACAATAGGAATTGAACCTACACTTAAGAATTCAAAATTCTTCGTGCTACCTAAACACCTTATCCTACAATAGTAAGGTCAGCTAATTAAGCTATCGGGCCCATACCCCGAAAACGTTGGTTTAAATCCTTCCCGTACTAATAAACCCTATAACCCTAACCATTATTTATTCCACAATTTTTCTAGGCCCTGTAATTACAATATCCAGCACTAACCTTTTACTAATATGAGTAGGCCTAGAATTTAACCTATTAGCAATTGTCCCTCTACTAATAAACAAAAAAAATCCACGATCAACTGAAGCAGCAATAAAATATTTTATTACACAAGCAACAGCCTCAATAATTATTCTTCTAGCCATTGTACTTAATTATAAACAATTAGGAACATGAATATTTCAACAACAAACAAACAGCCTTATTCTTAACATAACATTAATAGCCCTGTCTATAAAACTTGGCCTTGCTCCATTCCACTTCTGATTACCAGAAGTAACCCAAGGAATTCCACTACACATAGGCCTAATCCTCCTTACATGACAAAAAATTGCCCCCCTATCAATTCTAATCCAAATTTATCCCTTACTTAACCCTACCATCATTTTAACCATAGCAATTATATCCATTTTTATAGGAGCATGAGGAGGACTTAATCAAACACAAATACGAAAAATTATAGCCTATTCATCAATTGCACACATAGGATGAATACTAGCAATTCTCCCCTACAACCCATCTCTTACTTTACTTAATTTAGCAATTTATATTATTCTTACAATTCCTATATTCATAGCTCTTATACTAAACAGTTCTTTAACCATTAATTCAATCTCACTCCTATGAAACAAAACCCCAGCAGTACTTATAATGACCTCCCTTATCCTATTATCGCTAGGAGGACTTCCCCCACTAACAGGATTCCTACCAAAATGAATTATTATTACAGAACTCATAAAAAATAACTGTCTAATTATAGCAACACTAATAGCAATAATAGCTCTCCTGAACCTATTCTTCTACACTCGCCTAATCTATTCCACTTCACTTACAATATTCCCAACTAATAATAGCTCAAAAATAATGATTCATCAAACAAAAATCAAACCTAACCTAATATTTTCTACCCTCGCTATCATTAGCACAATAACCTTACCCCTCTCCCCTCAAATAATCATCTAGAAGTTTAGGATATACAAGTCCGCGGGCCTTCAAAGCCCTAAGAAAACACGCAAGTTTAACTTCTGATAAGGACTGTAAGATTATATCCTACATCTATTGAATGCAAATCAATTGCTTTAATTAAGCTAAGACCTTTACTAGATTGGCAGGACTCAAACCTACGAAATTTTAGTTAACAGCTAAATACCCTACTTCTGGCTTCAATCTACTTCTACCGCCGAAAAAAAAAAATGGCGGTAGAAGTCTTAGTAGAGGATTTCTCTACACCTTCGAATTTGCAATTCGACATGAATATCACCTTAAGACCTTGGTAAAAAGAGGACTTAAACCTCTGTGTTTAGATTTACAGTCTAATGCTTACTCAGCCATTTTACCTATGTTCATCAATCGTTGACTATTTTCAACTAACCATAAAGACATTGGAACCCTGTATTTACTATTTGGAGCTTGAGCAGGAATAGTAGGTACCGCACTAAGTATCTTAATTCGAGCAGAGTTAGGACAACCAGGCGCACTACTAGGGGACGACCAAATTTACAATGTTATTGTAACTGCCCACGCATTTGTTATGATTTTCTTTATAGTTATACCAATAATAATCGGAGGCTTTGGAAATTGACTTGTACCACTAATGATTGGAGCCCCAGATATAGCATTCCCACGAATAAACAATATAAGTTTCTGACTCTTACCCCCATCATTTCTCCTTCTCTTGGCCTCATCAATAGTTGAGGCAGGGGCAGGCACAGGATGAACAGTTTACCCACCTCTAGCTGGAAACTTAGCCCATGCAGGAGCATCAGTAGACCTAACAATTTTTTCTCTTCATCTAGCTGGAGTATCATCTATCCTAGGCGCTATCAACTTTATTACTACCATCATCAATATAAAACCCCCAGCTATGACCCAATATCAAACCCCACTATTTGTATGATCCGTACTAATTACAGCTGTACTACTTTTACTATCCCTGCCAGTATTAGCTGCAGGCATTACTATACTATTAACAGACCGAAATCTAAATACAACTTTCTTTGACCCTGCCGGAGGAGGTGATCCAATCCTTTATCAACATCTATTCTGATTCTTTGGCCATCCAGAAGTCTATATTCTTATTCTCCCAGGATTCGGAATTATTTCACATGTAGTTACCTACTACTCTGGAAAAAAAGAACCTTTTGGCTATATAGGAATGGTATGAGCAATAATATCCATTGGCTTCCTAGGCTTTATTGTATGAGCCCACCACATATTCACAGTAGGGTTAGACGTAGACACACGAGCCTACTTTACATCAGCTACCATAATTATCGCAATTCCCACTGGCGTAAAAGTATTCAGCTGACTTGCAACTCTACACGGAGGAAACATCAAATGATCTCCAGCTATACTATGAGCCTTAGGGTTTATTTTCTTATTCACAGTTGGAGGTCTTACCGGGATTGTCTTATCAAACTCATCCCTTGACATTGTACTTCACGACACATACTACGTAGTTGCCCACTTTCACTACGTCTTATCTATAGGAGCAGTATTTGCTATTATAGCAGGATTTGTTCACTGATTCCCATTATTTTCAGGATATACCCTAGATGACACATGAGCAAAAGCCCATTTCGCCATTATATTTGTAGGAGTTAATATAACATTTTTCCCTCAACATTTTCTAGGCCTTTCAGGAATACCACGACGCTACTCAGATTACCCAGATGCCTACACCACATGAAACACCGTTTCTTCCATAGGATCCTTCATTTCACTAACAGCTGTACTCGTAATAATTTTTATAATTTGAGAAGCCTTCGCTTCAAAACGAGAAGTAGCATCAGTATCATATGCCTCAACAAACTTAGAATGACTTCACGGCTGTCCCCCACCCTACCACACATTTGAAGAGCCAACTTACGTAAAAGTAAAATAAGAAAGGAAGGAATCGAACCCCCTAAAATTGGTTTCAAGCCAACCCCATATCCTATATGTCTTTCTCAATAAGATATTAGTAAAATAATTACATAACTTTGTCAAAGTTAAATTATAGACCATAAATCTATATATCTTACATGGCTTACCCATTCCAACTAGGCTTACAAGACGCCACATCCCCCATTATAGAAGAACTAATAAATTTCCACGATCACACACTAATAATTGTTTTCCTAATTAGCTCACTAGTTCTTTACATCATTTCACTAATATTAACAACCAAACTAACACATACAAGCACAATAGACGCTCAAGAGGTTGAGACCATTTGAACAATTTTACCAGCTGTTATCCTAATCATAATTGCCCTGCCCTCCCTTCGCATTCTTTACATGATAGATGAAATTAATAATCCTGTCTTAACCGTAAAAACCATAGGACATCAATGGTACTGAAGTTATGAGTATACTGACTATGAAGACTTATGCTTCGATTCATATATAATCCCAACAAATGACTTAAAACCTGGTGAACTTCGACTTTTAGAAGTTGACAATCGAGTCGTCCTACCAATGGAACTCCCAATCCGTATATTGATTTCATCTGAAGATGTACTTCACTCATGAGCCGTCCCTTCACTAGGATTAAAAACTGACGCTATTCCAGGTCGATTAAACCAAGCAACAGTAACATCAAACCGACCAGGTTTATTTTATGGTCAATGCTCCGAAATTTGCGGCTCCAATCATAGTTTCATGCCTATCGTCCTTGAAATAGTTCCACTAAAATATTTCGAAAACTGATCAGCTTCAATAATTTAAATTCACTATGAAGCTAAGAGCGTTAACCTTTTAAGTTAAAGTTAGAGACCTTAAATCTCCATAGTGACATGCCACAATTAGATACATCCACATGATTTATTACAATCATCTCATCAATAATTACTTTATTCATTCTATTTCAACTAAAAATCTCCTCACAAACCTTCACACTGCCACCCTCACCAAAATCATTAATAACCCTAAAAACAAAAACCCCTTGAGAATCAAAATGAACGAAAATCTATTTGCCTCATTCATTACCCCAACAATAATAGGTCTACCTATCGTAGTAGCTATCATTATATTCCCATCCATCTTATTTCCTTCCTCAAAACGCTTAATCAACAACCGACTTCACTCTTTCCAACACTGACTAATTAAACTCATTATTAAACAAATAATATTAATTCACACCCCAAAAGGACGAACGTGAACCCTAATAATTGTGTCCCTAATTATATTTATTGGTTCCACAAATCTCCTAGGCCTCTTACCCCATACATTTACCCCCACTACACAACTATCCATAAACTTAAGTATAGCTATCCCACTATGAGCTGGAGCTGTTATTACAGGTTTTCGGCACAAACTAAAAAGTTCCCTTGCCCATTTCCTTCCACAAGGAACTCCAATCTCATTAATCCCAATACTTATCATTATCGAAACAATTAGCCTATTCATTCAACCCATAGCTTTAGCAGTCCGACTAACAGCCAACATTACTGCAGGCCACTTATTAATACACCTAATTGGAGGGGCTACCCTAGTACTAATAAGCATTAGCCCACCAACAGCTACCATTACATTTATTATTCTGCTACTTCTAACAGTCTTAGAATTTGCAGTTGCACTAATTCAAGCCTACGTATTTACTCTCCTAGTAAGCCTATATTTACACGACAATACATAATGACCCACCAAACTCATGCTTATCATATAGTTAATCCAAGTCCATGACCACTAACAGGAGCCTTTTCAGCCCTCCTACTAACGTCAGGCTTAGTAATATGATTCCACTACAATTCAATTACACTACTGTCTATTGGCCTACTTACTAATGTCCTCACAATATATCAATGATGACGAGACGTAATCCGTGAAGGAACCTATCAAGGCCATCATACCCCTATTGTACAAAAAGGACTTCGATATGGAATAATTCTATTTATCGTCTCCGAAGTATTTTTCTTCGCAGGATTCTTCTGAGCATTCTACCACTCTAGCCTTGTACCAACACATGACCTAGGAGGCTGCTGGCCCCCAACAGGAATCTTCCCACTTAACCCACTAGAAGTACCATTACTTAATACATCAGTACTCCTAGCATCAGGTGTCTCCATTACATGAGCCCATCATAGCCTAATAGAAGGCAAACGAAACCACATAAACCAAGCCTTACTTATTACTATTTTACTAGGACTATATTTTACCATCCTTCAAGCCTCAGAATACTTCGAAACATCATTTTCCATCTCAGATGGCATTTACGGATCAACATTCTTTATAGCCACAGGATTTCACGGACTTCACGTAATTATTGGATCAACATTCCTTATTGTCTGCCTTCTACGACAACTAAAATTCCACTTTACATCAAAGCACCACTTTGGATTTGAAGCCGCAGCATGATATTGACATTTCGTAGATGTTGTTTGACTCTTCCTATACGTTTCCATTTATTGATGAGGATCATACTCTCTTAGTATAATTAATATAACTGACTTCCAATTAGTAGATTCTGGAAATACCCAGAAGAGAGTAATTAATTTATATATTGTCATTTTCATCAACACCTTATTATCTCTCGCACTAATCTTAGTTGCATTCTGACTACCCCAAATAAACTTATACTCAGAAAAAGCAAACCCATACGAATGCGGCTTTGACCCTACAAGCTCTGCACGCCTACCATTCTCAATAAAATTCTTCCTAGTAGCTATCACATTTCTATTGTTTGACCTAGAAATTGCCCTACTACTACCATTACCATGAGCTATTCAAACAATTAAAACAACTACCATAATAACTATAGCTTTTATTCTAGTTACAATCCTATCACTAGGCCTAGCATACGAATGAACACAAAAAGGATTAGAATGAACAGAATAAATGGTAATTAGTTTAAAGAAAATTAATGATTTCGACTCATTAGATTATGATAATGTTCATAATTACCAACATGTCATCTGTATTCTTCAACCTCACCCTAGCCTTTGCATTATCACTACTAGGAACACTTATATTTCGCTCCCACCTTATATCTACCCTCTTATGTCTAGAAGGCATGATACTCTCCCTGTTTATTATAACCTCAGTAATTTCTTTAAATTCCAACTCTATAAGCTCAATACCAATTCCCATCACCATTTTAGTTTTTGCCGCTTGTGAAGCAGCTGTAGGACTAGCCTTGTTAGTAAAAGTATCTAATACATACGGGACAGACTATGTCCAAAACCTCAATCTTCTACAATGCTAAAAATTATTTTTCCCTCATTCATGCTCCTCCCATTAATCTGACTATCAAGCCCTAAAAAAACCTGAACAAACGTAACCTCTTATAGCTTCCTAATCAGCCTAACCAGCCTAACACTATTATGACAAACCGACGAAAATTATAAAACTTTCTCAATCATATTTTCCTCAGACCCACTATCTACCCCATTAATTATTTTAACAACCTGACTTCTGCCACTAATATTAATAGCCAGCCAAAATCATCTAAAAAAAGAAAGCCTTATCCTCCAAAAACTTTACATCTCAATGCTTGTAAGCCTACAAATTCTCCTTACCATAACTTTCTCTGCAACTGAACTAATTATATTCTACATCCTATTTGAAGCAACTCTAATTCCAACACTTATTATTATTACTCGATGAGGAAACCAAACTGAACGCCTAAACGCAGGAATCTACTTCCTATTTTACACCCTTATCGGTTCAATTCCCCTACTGATTGCCCTTATCTTAATCCAAAACTATATCGGAACCCTAAACTTTACAATTTTATCATTAACAGCACACACTATAGATACTTCCTGATCTAACAACTTACTCTGATTAGCGTGCATAATAGCATTTCTCATTAAAATACCATTATATGGAGTCCACTTATGACTTCCAAAAGCTCACGTAGAGGCTCCAATCGCTGGCTCAATAATCCTAGCAGCTATCCTTTTAAAATTGGGTAGTTACGGTATAATCCGAATTTCCATTATCTTAGACCCACTAACAAAATATATAGCTTACCCATTCATTCTTTTATCCCTATGAGGAATAATTATAACTAGCTCAATCTGCTTACGCCAAACAGACTTAAAATCACTAATTGCCTACTCCTCAGTTAGCCATATAGCCCTAGTCATCGCATCAATTATAATCCAAACCCCATGAAGCTTCATAGGAGCAACAATACTAATAATCGCTCACGGCCTTACATCATCACTCCTATTCTGCCTAGCAAACTCCAACTACGAACGAATTCATAGCCGTACTATAATTATGGCCCGCGGACTTCAAATGATTTTCCCACTTATAGCTACATGATGATTAATAGCAAGCCTAGCTAACCTAGCTCTCCCTCCCTCAATCAACCTTATAGGTGAACTATTTATCGCCATTTCACTATTCTCTTGATCCAATTTCTCCATTATTCTTATGGGAATAAATATTATTATTACAGGTATATACTCAATATACATAATTATTACCACCCAACGAGGTAAACTAACTAACCATATAATTAACCTCCAACCCTCACATACACGAGAACTTACCCTAATGGCCCTACACATAATCCCAATTATTCTTTTAACTATCAATCCTAAACTTATTACAGGCCTGACAATATGTGGATATAGTTTACAAAAAACATCAGACTGTGAATCTGAAAACAGGAAATCAACCTTCTTATTCACCAAGAAAGTATGCAAGAACTGCTAACTCATGCCTCCATGTATAAAAACATGGCTTTCTTACTTTTATAGGATAGTAGTTTAATCCATTGGTCTTAGGAACCAAAAACCTTGGTGCAACTCCAAATAAAAGTAATCAACATCTTCACAGCCTCAATTCTACTTATCTTTATTTTACTTATCTCCCCAATCCTAATCTCAATATCAAACCTAACCAAATATATTAACTTCCCACTATACACCACGATATCAATTAAATTCTCATTCATTATTAGCCTTATTCCACTACTACTATTTTTCTATAGTAATATAGAATATATAATTACAACCTGACACTGAATAACTATAAATTCAATAAAACTCACCATAAGCTTTAAACTAGACTTTTTCTCAATTCTATTTACATCCGTGGCCCTCTTTGTTACATGATCAATCATACAATTTTCCTCATGATACATACACTCAGACCCAAACATCAACCGATTTATTAAATACCTCACATTATTCCTAATTACTATACTCATTTTAACCTCAGCTAACAATATATTTCAACTATTCATCGGTTGGGAAGGAGTTGGAATCATATCATTTCTCCTAATCGGATGATGATATGGACGAACAGACGCAAACACTGCAGCCCTACAAGCAATCCTATACAACCGCATTGGAGACATCGGATTTATTCTAGCTATAATTTGATTTTCTCTGAACATAAACTCATGAGAACTCCAACAAATTATGTTCTCTAACAATAATGATAACCTTATCCCACTTTTAGGCCTACTAATTGCAGCTACAGGTAAATCAGCACAATTCGGACTTCACCCATGACTTCCATCAGCAATAGAAGGCCCAACACCAGTTTCAGCTCTACTTCACTCAAGCACTATAGTAGTTGCAGGGATTTTTCTACTAGTTCGATTTCACCCTCTCACAGCAAATAATTCCAACATCTTAACAATTATACTATGTCTCGGAGCCCTGACCACACTATTTACAGCTATCTGTGCTCTCACCCAAAACGACATCAAAAAAATTGTTGCCTTCTCCACATCAAGTCAACTAGGCCTAATAATAGTTACCCTAGGAATAAACCAACCACACCTAGCATTTCTACATATTTGTACCCATGCCTTCTTCAAAGCCATACTCTTTATATGCTCTGGCTCTATTATTCACAGTCTAGCCGATGAGCAAGACATCCGAAAAATAGGAAGTATAACAAAAGCTATACCATTTACCTCATCCTGCCTAGTCATCGGAAGTCTAGCCCTCACAGGAATACCCTTTCTAACAGGATTTTATTCAAAAGACCTAATCATTGAAGCCATCAATACCTGCAACACCAACGCCTGAGCCCTACTAATCACACTAATTGCCACTTCCATAACAGCTATATACAGTATACGAATTATTTATTTCGTAACAATAACAAAACCACGTTTCCCTCCCCTAATCTCCATTAACGAAAACAACCCAGACCTCATAAATCCCATCAAACGCCTAGCCTTCGGAAGTATCTTCGCAGGATTTATTATCTCCTACAACATTCCACCAACTAACGTCCAAATTCTCACAATACCATGATTTCTAAAAACCACAGCCCTTATCATCTCAGTATTAGGATTTTTAATTGCACTAGAACTAAATAATTTAACCATAAAATTCTCCACAAACAAAACAAACCCATACTCATCTTTCTCAACCCTACTAGGTTTTTTCCCATCAATTATTCACCGCATTATACCCATAATATCACTCAATCCAAGTCTAAAAACATCCCTAACCCTCCTAGACTTGATTTGACTAGAAAAAGTTATCCCAAAATCAACCTCAACTCTTCACACTAACATAACCACCCTTACAACCAACCAAAAAGGCTTAATCAAACTTTACTTTATATCATTCTTAATCAACATTATTTTAATTATTATTTTATACACTATTAATCCCGAGTGATCTCAATAATAATAAAAATACCCGCAAACAAAGATCACCCAGCCACTACCATCATTCAAGTAGCACAACTATACATTGCTGCAACACCAATACCCCCTTCCAGTATAACACCAATATCATCCACCTCGTACATTAATCAATCTCCCAAACCATCAAGATTCACTAACCCAACCTCATCATTATTACCAAGCATATAAATGACAAAAATCTCTATCACCACTCCTAAAACTAAAAAACTCAAAATTAACCAATTAGATCCCCAAGTCTCTGGGTACTCCTCAGTAGCTATAGCAGTCGTGTATCCAAACACAACTAACATCCCTCCCAAATAAATTAAAAAAACTATTAAACCTAAAAACGACCCACCAAACCCTAAAACTATAAGACAACCAACAAACCCACTAATAATTAAACCTAACCCCCCATAAATAGGTGAAGGCTTAAGAGCTAACCCAAGACACCCAACTAAAAATAATGAACTTAAAACAAAAATATAATTATTCATTATTTCTACACAGCATTCAACTGCGACCAATGACATGAAAAATCATCGTTGTAATTCAACTACAGAAACACCTAATGACAAACATACGAAAAACACACCCACTGTTTAAAATTATTAACCACTCTTTCATTGACTTACCCGCCCCATCCAACATTTCATCGTGATGAAACTTTGGCTCCCTACTAGGAATCTGCCTAATAGTCCAAATCATTACAGGCCTATTCTTAGCCATACACTATACATCAGACACAATAACAGCTTTCTCATCAGTAACCCACATTTGCCGAGACGTAAACTACGGATGACTAATCCGATATATACACGCAAATGGAGCTTCAATATTTTTCATCTGCTTATTTTTACACGTCGGACGAGGAATATACTACGGATCCTATACATTTATAGAAACATGAAACATTGGAGTCCTTCTATTATTTGCAGTAATAGCCACAGCATTCATAGGCTATGTACTACCATGAGGACAAATATCATTCTGAGGAGCTACAGTAATTACAAACCTCCTATCAGCAATCCCCTACATCGGAACAACCTTAGTCGAATGAATCTGAGGTGGCTTCTCAGTAGACAAGGCTACCCTAACCCGATTTTTTGCCTTCCACTTCATCTTACCATTCATCATTACAGCTATAGTAATTGTTCACCTCCTATTCCTACACGAAACAGGATCTAACAACCCCACAGGCCTAAACTCAGACGCAGACAAAATTCCTTTCCACCCCTACTACACTATCAAAGACATCCTAGGAATCCTAATCATATTTCTGTTTCTTATAACCCTAGTCCTATTTTTTCCAGATATATTAGGTGACCCAGATAACTATATACCAGCAAACCCACTAAACACCCCACCCCACATTAAACCAGAATGATACTTCCTATTCGCATACGCCATTTTACGCTCTATTCCCAACAAACTAGGAGGAGTTTTAGCCCTAATTCTATCCATCCTAATCCTAGCCCTTTTACCCTTCTTACACACTTCAAAACAACGAAGCCTAATATTCCGTCCAATCACCCAAATCTTATACTGAATTCTAGTAGCCAACCTATTAATTCTAACTTGAATTGGAGGACAACCAGTAGAACACCCCTTCATCATCATTGGCCAATTAGCCTCCATTTCCTACTTCTCAATTATCTTAATCCTAATACCAATCTCAGGCATTATTGAAGATAAAATACTAAAATTATATCCATGTCTTGATAGTATAAATATTACTCTGGTCTTGTAAACCTGAAATGAAGATCTTCTCTTCTCAAGACATCAAGAAGAAGGAACCTATTCCCCACCATCAGCACCCAAAGCTGATATTCTAATTAAACTACTTCTTGAGTACATAAAATTATATAGTACAATAATACATTTATGTATATCGTACATTAATTTACATTCCCCTAGCATATAAGCAAGTAATTTATATCAATGATTAACAACATCCTACAATAATCACCATACAAAACAATACAACATGACTATTCATTTCTACATTTAATTAATGCTTCTCAGACATATCTGTGTTATCATACATACACCATTTCCGTCATAAACCTTTCTCTTCCATATGACTATCCCCTTCCCCATTTGGTCTATTAATCTACCATCCTCCGTGAAACCAACAACCCGCCCACCATTGCCCCTCTTCTCGCTCCGGGCCCATTAAACTTGGGGGTAGCTAATGTGAAACTTTATCAGACATCTGGTTCTTACTTCAGGGCCATCAAATGCGTTATCGCCCATACGTTCCCCTTAAATAAGACATCTCGATGGTAACGGGTCTAATCAGCCCATGACCAACATAACTGTGGTGTCATGCATTTGGTATTTTTTAATTTTAGGTTACTTTCATCAACATAGCCGTCAAGGCTTGAAAGGACAGCACATAGTCTAGACGCACCTACGGTCAAGAATCATTAGTCCGCAAAACCCAATCACCAAAGGCTAATTATTCATGCTTGTTAGACATAATAATTATTCAATACTCAATTTTAACTTAAATTTAAATTTCCAAACCCCCCCACCCCCACCTCTTAATGCCAAACCCCAAAAACATTAAGAACTAATAAGACATTTAACTTTACTACTTAAAACCCTGTATGTCTTAATCTATTCTAGTAGTTCACAAAATGTAACTTACATTTTAGTATCCGTTAAAATTTTACAAAATTACACCCCACTAGTCAAAACTCTAATTGCATAATATTACGCAATAAATACTCGCAG